AATCACATTAATAGTTGCATTGACAATTATCTTCATTCTGAAATCGGTATTAATAGTGACTTTTCCAGTGGTAGCGACAATTACAGTAAGGGTTACATTTATAGTTACATTTGTAATGAAAGTGATTCCGATGAAAGGGATTTCTATGAAAGCGATTCCGATGAAAGTGATTCCGATGAAAGGGATTTCCATGAAAGTGATTCCGATGAAAGGGATTTCTATGAAAATGGTTCCGATGAAAGGGATTCCGATGAAAGGGATTTCTATGAAAGCGATTCCGATGAAAGGGATTTCCATGAAAGTGATTCCCATAAAAGCGATTCCCATATGGCTGGAAATTCTAATGATATCGATAATGATACCGGTATAAATAAAAACTACAGGCATTTGTGGGTTCAATGCGAAAATTGTTATGGATTAAATTATAAGAAATTTTTTAGATTAAAATTGAGTATTTGTGAACAATGTGGATATCATTTGAAAATGAGTAGTTCAGATAGAATCGAACTTTCGATTGATCCGGGTACTTGGGATTCTATGGATGAAGACATGGTTTCTGTAGACCCCATTGAATTTCATTCGGAGGAGGAACCTTATAAGGATCGTATTGATTCTTATCAAAAAAAGACAGGGTTAACTGAGGCTGTTCAAACAGGCATAGGTCAATTAAATGGTATTCCCATAGCAATTGGGGTTATGGATTTTCAGTTCATGGGGGGAAGTATGGGATCCGTAGTAGGTGAAAAAATAACCCGTTTGATCGAATATGCTACTAATAGATCTCTACCTCTTATTATAGTGTGTGCTTCCGGAGGAGCGCGCATGCAAGAAGGAAGTTTGAGTTTGATGCAAATGGCAAAAATATCTTCTGCTTCATATAATTATCAATCAAACAAAAAGTTATTATATGTATCAATCCTTACATCTCCTACAACCGGTGGAGTGACCGCTAGTTTTGGTATGTTAGGAGATATCATTATTGCCGAACCCAATGCCTACATTGCATTTGCGGGTAAAAGAGTAATTGAGCAAACATTGAATAAGACAGTACCCGAAGGTTCACAATCGGCTGAGTATTTATTCCAAAAAGGCTTATTCGACCCAATCGTACCACGTAATCCTTTAAAAGGTGTTCTGAGTGAGTTATTCCAATTTCACGGTTTCTTTTCCGTGAATCAAAATTCAATATTCAATCAAGTAGAGCAGTAAAATTCAATTCAGTTATTTTTTTGTGGCGAATAGAAAATAGAATAAGTATTTAGTTTATCGTAATCAACGTAAAAAAAAAGAATGGAGTTTTACTTTTTTACTTGAGGGTATAAGATCCTGTATAAAGGATCAGAAGGTTCGGATAATTACTTTCATTAGATTGTTCTTTTTTTTTTTCAGATCTATTTTATTTCGACCTATATTCATGATTAGTGATCAGGAAGACTCTATGACCAGGATAAAAGAGTTAACTCTTTCTTATTCTTCCCCGAAATTAGGAAAAGAAAAAAATTCATGTTCCCTTCTTACGTATTTATTATAGATATTGAATAAAGATATTGAATAATTTAAATATATAAAATATACAATTGAAATCTTGGATTTTTCTATATCCTCCGAGAACCCCATTTTTACTAGGAATCCATGTATGTTGTTGGATCGGGTTCGTTAGAATAGAATCCTTTGCGAACTTGTAAAAAACTCTTTCGTTCTTTATCAGAAGATAAGGACAAAAGAACAAACAATAATAAGAAATAGACAGGTGAATGGGTACACTTATTTAGTTCTTTCTATATTTCTTGTACCTATTATTATATACTTATAATCGATATACTTATCATAAGATATCTTTATAACGGGTACAAATATTACATCGAGGTATCTAGTCTATGACAACTTTCAACTTCCCCTCTTTTTTTGTGCCTTTAGTGGGCCTAGTATTTCCGGCAATTGCAATGGCTTCTTTATCTATTCATGTTCAAAAAAACAAGATTGTCTAGATCCGGTGGGACCAAATCGGATCAATTTATTTCAAGAATTTGACTTGGATCCTAATACGGATATCTATTTATTGGAATATGTTACAACACGTGGCTTCTTCCGAACCCAAGTAAAAGAGCTGTTATGCGCTCGGAAACATTATATATGGATAATTGCATTATAGCTATTTTAATTTAAAAAGGATCCGCAGATGTCTGAAATGGGAAGTCAATATATCTATATGTATGTAGATATCCATAGTGGGATCATATGGCGGGGATACTGTTTTTTTTATACCGAACTGATTCTTTGAATTATTCCTAATGATTCATATTATAATAGTGCTAGTTGATGAGAGTTACTTCGGGAACAAAAACATAAAGTCAAATTTTTTGGGGTTATTTCCAATAAAATGCAACTGGATCTAGTATGAACTGGCGATCAGAACGTATATGGATAGAACTTATAACGGGGTCTCGAAAAACAAGTAATTTCTTCTGGGCCTGTATCCTTTTTTTCGGTTCACTAGGATTCCTATTGGTTGGAATTTCTAGTTATCTTGGTCGGAATCTGATCTCCATATTTCCGTCTCAGCAAATCCTTTTTTTTCCACAAGGGATCGTCATGTCTTTCTATGGGATCGCAGGTTTGTTCATTAGCTCCTATTTGTGGTGTACAATTTGGTGGAATGTAGGCAGTGGTTATGATCAATTCAATAAAAAAGAAGGAATAGTGTGTATTTTTCGTTGGGGATTTCCTGGAAGAAATCGTCGCATCTTCCTTCGATTCCTTATGAGAGATATCCAGTCGATTAGAATAGAGGTTAAAGAGGGTCTTTATCCTCGTCCTATACTTTATATGGAAATCAGAGGGCAGGGGGCCCTTCCACTGACTCGTACTGACGAGAATTTGACTCCGCGAGAAATTGAACAAAAAGCTGCTGAATTGGCCTATTTCTTGCGCGTACCAATTGAAGTATTTTGAAATGAACCCAAGAATGAATGTTTTCTCAGCATTAGGGAAGGCACTCAGTAATCCTTCTTGTTATAGAACTCATATTTTAATTTCATAAAAATACCAGATTGGATAGAGTTGAGCAATGAAGTCGCTTCATTATAAATTCACAGATTCAAAATGACAAAAAAGAAAGCATTCACTCCCCTTCCATATCTTGCATCTATAGTATTTTTGCCCTGGTGGATTTCTTTCTCATTAAAAAAAAGTCTGGAATCGTGGGTTATTAATTGGTGGAATACTAGCCAATCCGAAGCTTTTTTGAATGATATTCAAGAAAAGAACGTTCTAGAAAAATTCATAGAATTGGAAGAACTCTTTCTTTTGGACGAAATGATAAAGGAGTACCCGGAGACACATATACAAAAGCTTCGTATAGGAATCCACAAAGAAACGATACAATTGCTCAAGATGCACAATGAGGGTCATATCCATACCATTTTGCACTTCTCGACAAATATAATAAGTTTTGCTATTCTAAGTGGTTATTCTATTCTGGGTAATGAAGAACTTGTCGTTCTTAATTCTTGGGTTCGAGAATTTCTCTATAATTTAAGCGACACAATAAAAGCTTTTTCTATTCTTTTGCTAACTGATTTATGTATTGGATTCCATTCGCCCCATGGTTGGGAACTAATGATTGGTTTTGTCTACAAGGATTTTGGATTTTCTCATAATGATCAAATTATCTCTGGTCTTGTTTCAACTTTTCCAGTCATTCTAGATACCATTTTTAAATATTGGATCTTCCGTTATTTAAATCGTGTATCTCCCTCACTTGTAGTGATTTATCACTCAATGAATGACTAAAGAATGATCCACTGATATGAATCCAATTATAATGTTTGTTACTTCGTACATAAACAAACCGTTAAAAATCTTACTCACTCTTTATGTTTCTACTCATCCAGGGAATTCTTACTGTATTCCAGTAAAATATAAAATAGCAGAATCGTGGATAGGAAACTATACTAGCAACCTACCAAATTTATTGTAGAAATTCTCGGGGATCAATGATTGGACCATGCAAAATAGAAATGTCTTTTCTTGGGTAAGGGAGCATATGACTCGATCCATTTCTGTATCGATCATGATGTTGATATATGTAATAACTTGGACATCTATTTCACACGCATATCCCATTTTTGCACAACAGAGTTATGAAAATCCACGAGAAGCAACTGGGCGTATTGTATGTGCCAATTGCCATTTAGCTAATAAACCCGTGGATATTGAGGTTCCGCAAGCAGTACTTCCTGATACTGTATTTGAAGCAGTTGTTAGAATCCCTTATGATATGCAACTGAAACAAGTTCTTTCTAATGGTAAAAAGGGGTCTTTGAATGTGGGGGCGGTTCTTATTTTACCTGAGGGATTCGAACTAGCTCCCCCCGATCGTATTTCTCCCGAAATGAAAGAAAAGATGGGAAATCTGTCTTTTCAGAGTTATCGTCCGACTAAAACAAATATTCTTGTAATAGGTCCTGTTCCTGGTCAGAAATATAGTGAAATCACCTTTCCTATTCTTTCCCCGGACCCTGCTACTAAGAAAGATGTTTACTTCTTAAAATATCCTATATACGTCGGTGGGAACAGGGGAAGGGGTCAGATTTATCCCGATGGGAGGAAGAGTAACAATACAGTCTATAATGCTACAGCGACAGGTATAGTCAGCAAAATAGTACGTAAAGAAAAGGGTGGTTATGAAATAACCATAGCGGACGCGTCGGATGGACACCAAGCCGTTGATATTATACCCCCAGGACCAGAACTTCTTGTTTCAGAAGGTGAATCCATCAAGCTTGATCAACCATTAACGAGTAATCCCAACGTTGGTGGGTTTGGTCAGGGAGATGCGGAAATAGTACTTCAAGACCCATCACGCGTCCAAGGTCTTTTTTTCTTCTTTGCATCTGTTATTCTGGCACAAATTTTTTTGGTTCTGAAAAAGAAACAATTTGAAAAGGTTCAATTGTCCGAAATGAATTTCTAGATCCATGGGGTTATCAATAGTAAGT